TTTGAAATGATACAAAGAAAGATGTCTCTGTTCACAAAAGAAACATTCCCCTCTAATGAATTTTATAATCATTGGAGTTATACCAACGAACATAAAAAGAAAAACCTAAGCAAAAAAATTTTTAATAGAGTAAAAACTATCGACAAAATTCTAGATAAGGAAGCCCTTGTTATGAATGTACTCGAAAAAAGAACTAGATTGTGTACTGATAAGACTAAAAAAGAATACTTACCAAAAATATATGATCCTTTCTTCAATGGACCCTACCGCGGACGAATCAAAAAATTGTTTACACTCTCAAGCATAAATGAAGCTTCTGTAAAAAATTACAAGATTTGGATAAATAAAATTCATGGTATCCTTCTTATTATTAATTACTTAGAATTTGAACAAAAAATAAATTCATTTGATAGAAAATCATTAACAACAGAAATTTTTTATTTATTAAATTTAATCAATGAATTGGTTGTAAAATACACATCAAATTTAAATTTTAAAAGACTTTTTTTAGTTACAGAACACGAACAAGTAAGAATTGATTCAGAGGATCGAATCAAAATTTTAAAATTATTATTTGATGCAATTAGAACTGTTCCCAACGATAAAATGATTAAAAAAAAATCTATTGGAATACAAGAAATTAATAAAAAAGTTCCTCGATGGTCATACAAATTAATCAACGATTTTGAACAACAGGAGGGGGAAACCGAAGAAACTGTGGTAGAGGATCATCAGATTCGTTCAAGAAAATCCAAACGTGTAGTGATTTTTACTGATAACCAACAAAATACTGATGCTTATACTAATATCAAAGAAACTAATAATACTGATCAAACAGGCGAAGTTGCTTTGATACGTTATTCCCAACAATCTGATTTTCGTCGAGACATAATCAAAGGCTCCATGCGCGCTCAAAGACGTAAAACAGTTACTTGGAAACTCTTTGAAGCAAATGCGCATTCCCCTCTTTTTTTGGACCGAATAGACAAATCTTTTTTTTTTTTTTTTGATATTTCTGAACGGATGAAAATAATTTTTAGAAATTGGATGTGGAAAAACACAGAATTCACAATTTCGAATTATACAGAGAAAAAGACAAAAGAAAGCGCGAAAAAAAAAGAGGAGGACAAAAAAGAAGAAGACAAAAGAAAGGAGAAAGTGCGTATACAAATAGCGGAAGCCTGGGATAGTATTTTACTTGCTCAAGTAATGAGAGGTTTTTTGTTAGTAACCCAATCAATTCTTAGAAAATATATTATATTACCTTCATTGATAATAGCTAAAAATATCGTCCGTATACTATTATTTCAATTTCCGGAATGGTATGAGGACTTAAAGGATTGGAATAGAGAAATGCATGTTAAATGTACCTATAACGGTGTTCAATTATCAGAAAAAGAATTTCCAAAAAACTGGTTAACAGACGGCATTCAGATCAAGATCCTATTTCCTTTTCGTCTTAAACCTTGGCACAGATCTAAGCTACGAGCCCCTTATAACGATCCAATGAAAAAGCAAGCTCAAAAAAATGATTTTTGTTTTTTAACAATTTTTGGAATGGAAGCTGAACTACCTTTTGGTTCTCCCAGAAAAAAACTTTCATTTTTTGAACCTATTTTTAAAGAACTCAAAAAAAAAATAAAAAAATCGAAAAAGAAATTTTTTATAATTCTAGGAATTTTTAAAGAACAAACCAAATTGTTTCTAAATGTCTCAAAAAAACCAAAAAAATGGATCATTAAAAACATTCTGTTTATAAAAGAAATAATAAAAGAACTCTCAAAAATAAACCCAATTATATTATTTGGATTGAGAGAAATAGAAGTATATGAATTGAGTGAAATTAAAAAAGATTCAATAATCAGTAATCGGATGATTCATGAATCGTCCATTCAAATTAGATCTCAGGATTGGACAAATTATTCATTAACAGAAAAAAAAATGCAAGATCTGACTGATAGAATAAACACAATCATAAATCAAATAGAAAAAATTACAAAAGACAAGAAAAAGGGATTTATAACTTCAGATAGAAATTTGAGTTCTAACAAAATAAGTTATGATGATAAAAGATTGGAATCACAAAAAAATATTTGGCAGATATTAAAAAGAAGAACTGCTCGATTAATCCGTAAATCCCATTATTTTTTTAAATTTTTCATTGAAAAGATATACATAGATATCTTTCTATCTATGATTAATATTCCTAGTATCAATACACAACTTTTTCTTGAATCAACAAAAAAAATTATTAATAAAAACATTAACAGTAATGAAGCAAATCAAGAAAGAATTAATAAAACAAATCAAAGTTTAATTAAATTTATTTCGATTATAAAAGAGTCACTTTCTAATACTAATATTAGTCTTAGTCAAAAAAATGCAAAGACTTTTTTTGACTTATCTTACTTTTCACAAGCATATGTATTTTACAAATTATCACAAACCCAACTTATTAAGTTAGAGAAATTGAAATCCGTATTTCAATATAATGGAACCCCCCTTTTTCTTAAGAATGAAATAAAGGATTTTTTTGTTGTAAGACAAGAACTTTTTCATTCCAAATTAAGAAATAAGAATCTTCGCAATTCTGGAATGAATCAATGGACAAATTGGTTAAGGAGTCATTATCAATATCAATGTGATGTATCTCAAATTAAATGGTCTAGAGTAGTACCACAAAAATGGCGAAATATATTCAATCAACACTGTATAGCTCAAAATAAAGATTTATATAAAGATTTATGTTATTTATATGAAAAAGATGAATTAATTCACTACGAAAAAAAAACAAAAATTGAAACGGATTTTTTATTGAATCAAAAGGATAATTTTAAAAAACAATATAGATATGATCTTTTAGCATATAAATCTATAAATTCTGAAACTAAGAAGTACTCTTCAATTTATGGATCACCATTACAAGTAAAAACTAACCAAGATATTTTTTATAATTACAACACACATAAACAAAAATCATTTAATATGGTAGAAGATGATATTCGAGATATGGATAAAAATACGTATAGAAAATATTTTGATTGGAGAATTCTCCATTTTTGTCTTAAAACGAAGGTCGATATTGAGGCCTGGATCAATATTGATACTGACACTAACAGTAATAAATATACTAAGACTAGGGTTAATAAGTATCAAATAATTGATAAAATAAATAAAAATAATAAGGGTCTTTTTTATCTCACACTTCAGCAAGATCAAAAAAGAAACCTATCCAATCAAAAACCCCTTTTGGATTGGATGGGAATGAATGAAGAAATACTAAGTTGTCCCATATCAAATCTGGAACTTTGGTTCTTGCCAGAATTTGTGAGACTTTATAATACGTATAAAATGAAACCGTGGGTTATACCAATTAAATTACTACTTTTTAATTCTAATATAAATAAAAATGCTAGTGAAAACAAAAGCATCACTAGAAATAAAAAAAGAGATCCTTTTATATCAAGATCGTCGAATGAAAAAAAATCTCTTGAATTAGAAAACCGAAATCAAGGAGAAAAAGAATCCACGGGCCAAGCAGATCTTAAATCAGCTCTTTCAAACCAAGAAAAAGATGTTGAAGAAGATTATACGGGATCGGACATGAAAAAACATAGAAAAAAAAAGCAATACAAGATTAATACAAAAGCGGAGTTTGATTTCTTCTTAAAAAGGTATTTGTATTTTCAATTGAGATGGGATGATTCTTTAAATAAAAAAATAATAAATAACATCAACGTATATTGTCTCCTGCTTAGACTGATAAATCCAAGAGAAATTACTATATCCTCTATTCAAAGGGGCGAAATGAGTCTGGATATTTTGACGATTCAGAAAGATGTAACTCTTACAGAATTTATTAAAAGGGGATTTTTGATTATTGAACCAATTCGTCTAGCTATAAAAAATGATGGAAAATTTATTATGTATCAAACCATCGGTATTTCATTAGTTCATAAAAGTAAACACCAAATAAATCAAAGATACCGAGAAAAAAAACATGTTGATAAGAATTCTGATGAAGTCATTACAAAACATCAAAAGATGACTGGAAATAGAGATAAAAAAAATTACGATTTGTTTGTTCCTGAAAATATTTTATCGCCTAGACGTCGTAGAGAATTGCGAATTCTAATTTGTTTAAATTCTAAGAATAGACATAGAAAGGCATCTTTTTGTAATGGGAATGAGGTAAACAGTCAAGTTGTGGATAAAAGCAAAAAATATAAAAAAAAACTTATTAAATTAAAGCTATTTCTTTGGCCCACTTATCGATTAGAAGATTTAGCTTGTATGAATCGTTATTGGTTTAATACCAATAATGGCAGTTGTTTCAGTATGGTAAGGATACATATGTATCCGCGATTGAAAAGTCATTAATAGTACATTTTTCCTATATTTCCCATACCATATCTGGTTTATGACGACAAAGAGATGCATGCATACATTGTCTTACATTCCATTCTGATACATGATACTAATTCAATGACATATCAATTAGATCTAGAATGAACAAAATATTCTTATTTTAGGTCTAAACTTTTATCTTTTGTGAGTGAAGAAACCAACCATACTTTTGTATCCCCTTTCAAATCCAATTTTAAAATGAAAATCGGATTGAGTAAGTTTTATTAAATTAAAAAAATTATAAATTAATAACGAAATTCAAATTATTGTATATACCAAATAAAAATTAGGGGCATTATTATTACTGATCAATAAAGATATCTATCAATAAAAAATATTTTAAAATAAAAAGAGGGGGGAAAGAAGATTTCAGTTTATGGTAAAAAATTCATTCATCTCAGTTATTTCACAAGAAGAAAAAGACGAAAACAGAGGATCTGTTGAATTTCAAATAGTTAGTTTCACCAATAGGATACGAAGACTTACTTCACATTTACAATTACACAAAAAAGACTATTTATCTCAGAGAGGTTTACGTAAAATTCTGGGAAAACGCCAACGATTACTGTCTTATTTGTCAAAGAAAAATAGAATATGTTATAAAGAATTAATAAATCGGTTGGATATTCGGGAGTCAAAAACTCGTTAATTTTATGTTAATCTTATATATTTTTTTATTTATATATTATATATAAAGGCATTTTGAATTATTTGATTTATTAGATCTTGAATTTTAATGAACTTTTTTTCGTTTTCAGCAATTCATGAAAGAATGAATCGAGGAAAAACCTATGAATATACCGGCTACAAGAAAAGACCTCATGATAGTCAATATGGGCCCCCACCACCCATCAATGCATGGTGTTCTTCGACTCATCATTACTCTAGATGGTGAAGATGTTATTGACTGTGAACCAATATTGGGTTATTTACACCGAGGAATGGAAAAAATTGCGGAAAATCGAACAATTATACAATATTTGCCTTATGTAACACGGTGGGATTATTTAGCTACTATGTTCACAGAAGCAATAACTGTAAACGGACCGGAACAGTTGGGAAATATTCAAGTACCTAAAAGAGCCAGCTATATCAGAATAATTATGTTGGAGTTGAGTCGTATAGCTTCTCATCTGTTATGGCTCGGTCCTTTTATGGCGGATATTGGTGCACAAACTCCCTTTTTCTATATTTTCAGAGAAAGAGAATTAGTATATGATCTATTCGAAGCTGCCACCGGTATGAGAATGATGCATAATTATTTTCGTATCGGAGGAGTAGCGGCCGATCTACCTCATGGCTGGATAGATAAATGTTTGGATTTCTGCGATTATTTTTTAACAAGAGTTGCTGAATATCAAAAACTTATTACACGAAATCCTATTTTTTTAGAACGAGTCGAGGGGGTAGGCATTATTGGTAGAGAGGAAGTAATAAATTGGGGTTTATCGGGACCAATGCTGCGAGCTTCCGGAATACAATGGGATCTTCGTAAAGTTGATCATTATGAATGTTACGACGAATTTGATTGGGAAGTACAGTGGCAAAAAGAAGGAGATTCATTGGCTCGTTATCTAGTCCGAATTGGTGAAATGATAGAATCCGTAAAAATTATTCAACAGGCCCTGGAAGGAATTCCAGGGGGACCCTATGAGAATTTAGAAATACGATACTTTGATAGAGAAAGGAATCCGGAATGGAATGATTTTGAATATCGATTTATTAGTAAAAAGCCGTCTCCTACATTTGAATTGCCGAAACAAGAACTTTATGTGAGAGTCGAAGCCCCAAAGGGAGAATTGGGAATTTTTCTCATAGGGGATCAGAGTGGTTTTCCTTGGAGATGGAAAATCCGCCCGCCGGGTTTTATCAATTTGCAAATTCTTCCGCGGTTAGTTAAAAGAATGAAATTGGCTGATATTATGACGATACTAGGTAGTATAGATATCATTATGGGAGAAGTTGATCGTTGAAATGATAATTGATACACCGGAAGTACAAGATATCGATTCTTTTTCTAGATTAGAATTTTTAAAAGAGGTTTATGGAATTCTATGGGTTCTTGTTCCTATTTTGACTCTTGTAGTGGGAATCACAATAGGAGTACTGGTAATTGTATGGTTAGAAAGAGAAATATCGGCAGGGATACAACAACGTATTGGACCGGAATACGCCGGCCCTTTGGGAGTTCTTCAAGCTCTAGCAGATGGGACAAAACTACTTTTCAAAGAAAATCTTTTTCCATCTAGGGGGGATACTCGTTTATTCAGTATTGGGCCATCCATAGCAGTCATATCAATTTTAGTAAGCTATTCAGTAGTTCCTTTTGGATATCACCTTGTTTTAGCGGATCTCAATATCGGTGTTTTTTTATGGATTGCCATTTCCAGTATTGCTCCAATTGGACTTCTTATGTCGGGATACGGGTCAAATAATAAATATTCCTTTTTAGGTGGTCTACGAGCTGCTGCTCAATCGATTAGTTATGAAATACCATTAACTTTATGTGTGTTAGCAATATCTCTACGTGCGATTCGTTGATACATAGACATAAACTTTTCTCTATTCCTTCCTTTCAAGGAAAGGGTTGGAATGAATTGAGTAGATATCTTCATTTTTTTTATTCATTATTCGGGTTGATGAACTAAATCAAATAGTTATATGAGTGAAAGAAAACAGCTTATATATAAATTCGCAGTAAAAAAATTGATTCTCATTTTCTATGTATAAGAGTTAGAGAGTTAAGCGGAAATAAACATAAACAGAAGAGACCGTTTCCCCCAAGATTGGTTGATTAGTCATCCTGACTTGAAGCGGGTTCAAAAGATCAACCGTATTGAGTTTTCACTATCATTTTTATGTATTAGCATAACGGGGGATTGAGCAAAAACGAGTGGATGGTTAGAAACACGAACATATGTAAAGGATTAGTAATGGAGATTATGTAAAATCTCCAAAAGGACATTTTTACATAATATACAAACAAAGAATACTAATTGGGGCTTTAAGTTGGTAGAAATGATCAGGCAGTACTCCCCATGACACGATTCCAATCCAGAGTATACTCCTATCCACCGATTTAATAAATAACTATTCGAAACGAAATAATCCTTTATTTTTATTTTGAAAGCCCTCTTTTTCTCAGAAATAGAAAGAAGAATAGGAACGAAAAAAAATATATATACTTTATTTATTCTTTGTTACTTTTATTCTTTCCCATATACATATTAATAGATATATAATTTGTGTCATAATTCATTAATTAATATAGAATTTTTTTTTCGTACGTGAAACCAACGGGTTATTGATATTTTTACAAGAAGTATTTTATTGAACAGTTAAGTTATTACTGAACAAAGAAGAATTTAAATTTTTATTGAAATTATTAAATTAAAGAAAGGATGAGATCAATTCAGAAGTACTTTTTTTATTTTTTATTTAATTTCGAATTAAAATAATTATAAATTATAACAGACAGAATTCAATTGGTCTAATTTGGGACCGGCCGATAGTTATCCATCCTACAAACATATCAAGATTCAAAAAAGAATACTGACGCGGTCCCTATATTTATTTCTGGCCTTCAAGGAGCCGTATGAGGTGAAAATCTCATGTACGGTTCTGTAATAGCGATGGTAACAGTGATGGTATCACCGACTATAATTATCTAACAGTTCAAGTACAATTGATATTGTTGAGGCGCAATCAAAATATGGTTTTTTGGGATGGAATTTGTGGCGTCAGCCTATAGGGTTTATCATTTTTATCATTTCTTCCCTAGCAGAATGTGAGAGATTACCTTTTGATTTACCAGAAGCAGAAGAAGAGTTAGTAGCAGGTTATCAAACCGAATACTCGGGTATAAAATTTGGGTTATTTTATGTTGCTTCCTATCTAAACCTATTGGTTTCTTCATTATTTGTAACAGTTCTTTACTTGGGAGGTTGGAATATATCTATTCCGGACATATATGTTTCTGAGCTTTTTGAAATAAATAAAACATGTGGAGTTTTTGGAGCGATAATTGGTATCTTTATTACATTAGCTAAAACTTATTTGTTCTTGTTCATTCCTATCACAACAAGATGGACTTTACCGAGGCTAAGAATGGACCAACTATTGAATCTTGGATGGAAATTTCTTTTACCTATTTCTCTCGGTAATCTATTATTAACAACTTCTTTCCAACTCTTTTCGCTGTAAAGTAACATTCTATATTCACAACGTGTCTCAAACAAGAGAAATAAACAAACATAAAATTATTCATATATATATTAACGATATGTTCTCTATGGTAACTGGGTTCATGAATTATGGTCAACAAACAGTACGAGCTGCAAGGTACATTGGTCAAAGTTTCATGATTACTTTATCCCACGCAAATCGTTTACCCGTAACTATTCAATATCCTTATGAAAAATTAATCACCGCGGAGCGTTTCCGCGGTCGAATCCATTTTGAATTTGATAAATGTATTGCTTGTGAAGTATGCGTTCGTGTATGTCCTATAGATCTACCCGTTGTTGATTGGAAATTGGAAACTGATATTCGCAAGAAACGGCTGCTTAATTACAGTATTGATTTCGGAGTCTGTATATTTTGTGGTAATTGCATTGAGTATTGTCCAACGAATTGTTTATCAATGACTGAAGAATATGAACTTTCTACTTATGATCGTCACGAATTGAATTATAATCAAATTGCTTTGGGTCGTTTACCAATGTCAGTAATTGACGATTATACAATTCGAACAATTTTTAATTCGCCTCAAATAAATAAGTAAATCTCTTGATTAACGAATAATTTATAATTACTTTACTAATAACTAATACTAAGGTTCAGTTTTGATCTAATATTAATATACAAGGAATTAAGGTTTCTTTCGTGTTGTTTGGTCAATAACTACAAATACCAACTATTGATTGGTTGGTAAGAAACGCGTCTTAATTTGGATTGAAAATCCATTAATTAATATATCCATATTAATTAATATATCCATAATTGTTTTAAAATATATAGTTTAGAATTAGAACGACTCTTTCAGATAAAGAATGAAATTAGTCCAATAATAGTACTTACATTTATTCATATCCCTTAGTATTTATAGTATTTATTTACTTAGGATTAAATTAGGAATTGCTCAAAAATCATAAAAAAAATTTTCTGGTCGGGTCTCAATAAGGTCATGAAAAACATTTCTATTTATTTATCTCTTATTTTACATATAATGGATTTGCCCGGACCAATACATGATTTTCTTTTAATCTTTCTGGGATCGGTTATTATACTAGGAGGTATGGGGGTGGTATTATTTACCAACCCCATTTATTCTGCCTTTTCATTGGGACTGGTTCTTGTTTGTATATCCTTATTCTATATTCTATTAAACTCTTATTTTGTAGCTGCTGCACAACTCCTTATTTACGTGGGAGCTATAAATGTTTTAATCGTATTTGCTGTGATGTTCATGAATGGTTCAGAATATTACAAAGATTTGAATCTTTGGACCATTGGGGATGTGGTTACTTTGCCTGTTTGTACAAGTATTTTTGTTTTACTCATGATTATTATTACGGATACGTCATGGTACGGAATTATTTGGACTACAAGATCAAACCAGATTATAGAGCAAGATTTGATAAGTAATAGTCAACAAATTGGAATTCATTTATCAACAGATTTTTTTCTTCCATTTGAATTCGTTTCGATAATTCTTTTAGCCGCTTTGATAGGTGCAATTGCCGTGGCGCGACAGTAAAAAATTTATAGAATTAGCACCAGCAATGCACATTAAACTCTGTTCGGTTTTATTACATTAAATTTATTTCCCTTTAATTAAAGATTGTTTATGTATAAAATAGAAATTTTTTTATTCAATCTATTCTATTAACAATAGAAAATCTGCCTTTGTTCCGTACTTTTTTTTCTAGTCAATTGAATCTGTTGAATTGTTGTTCAGTTCATATTGAAATGAATCGAAATTGATAAGGAGTTGGTCAATGATGCTCGAACATGTACTTGTTTTGAGTGCCTACTTATTTTCTATCGGTATCTATGGATTGATCACGAGCCGGAATATGGTTAGAGCCCTTATGTGTCTTGAACTTATACTGAATGCGGTTAATATGAATTTCGTAACATTTTCGGATTTTTTTGATAGTCGCCAATTAAAAGGAAATATTTTCTCAATTTTTGTTATAGCTATTGCAGCCGCTGAAGCAGCTATTGGCCCGGCTATTGTTTCATCAATTTATCGTAACAGAAAATCAACTCGTATCAATCAATCGAATTTGTTGAATAAGTAGTATTAATCATATAAATTCTAATATTCATAAATTAGAATTACCATGACCATACATTACATAATAATACATGTTTTCGAAAATGTAAGAAATTAAAGTATCTTGGCTCTATCGCACGAGTCAATCCAGAAGTAGATTGATTAGAAAAATTATGATAAATTATTGATTCATCTGGTGTCTAAATATATGATTCATTTACAAGTTTACTAGATCGAAACTTTCTGACATTCAAAAATTTATAGATCCAAATGTCACATTCAGTAAAGATTTATGATACGTGTATAGGGTGTACTCAATGCGTGCGCGCCTGCCCAACGGATGTATTAGAAATGATACCTTGGGACGGGTGTAAAGCTAAGCAAATTGCTTCTGCTCCAAGAACAGAGGACTGTGTCGGTTGTAAGAGATGTGAATCCGCCTGTCCGACGGATTTCTTGAGTGTTCGAGTTTATTTATGGCATGAAACAACTCGAAGTATGGGTCTAGCTTATTAATACGTTCCAGAAAACCCTACTTGAATACATTTGATTTTTTTTACCTTTACCGACAAAAACCCGCGCTCAAAAACTATTTATTTTGAGCACGGGTTTTTCTGGTCCAAGTTTATCTTGTTTTTACCATGAATAATTTTCCTTGGTTAACGCTAGTTGTAGTTTTGCCAATATTAGCGGGTTCCTTAATTTTCTTTCTCCCTCATAGAGGAAATAAGATAATTAGATGGTATACTATATGTATATGCATAATGGAACTCCTTCTAACAACCTATGCATTCGGTTATCGTTTCCAATTGGATGATCCATTAATGCAACTGACAGAGGATTATAAATGGATCAATTTTTTTGATTTTTACTGGAGATTGGGAATAGATGGAATTTCTATAGGACCTATTTTACTGACAGGATTTATCACAACTTTAGCTACTTTAGCGGCTCGGCCGGTTACTCGAGATTCCCGACTATTCCATTTTCTGATGTTAGCAATGTATAGCGGTCAAATAGGACCATTTTCTTCTCGAGACCTTTTACTTTTTTTCATCATGTGGGAGTTAGAATTAATTCCAGTTTATCTACTTCTATCCATGTGGGGGGGAAAGAAACGTTTGTATTCAGCTACAAAATTTATTTTGTACACTGCAGGAAGTTCTGTTTTTTTATTAATGGGAGTTTTGGGTATTGGTTTATATGGTTCCAATGAACCAACATTAAATTTTGAAACATCAGCTAATCAATCGTATCCTGTAGCACTGGAAATAATATTCTATATTGGATTTATTATTGCTTTTGCTGTCAAATCACCGATCATACCCTTACATACATGGTTACCAGACACCCATGGAGAGGCACATTACAGTACTTGTATGCTTTTAGCCGGAATCTTATTAAAAATGGGAGCGTATGGATTGGTTCGGATCAATATGGAATTATTACCCCACGCCCATTCTATATTTTCTCCCTGGTTGATTATAGTAGGCACAATTCAAATAATCTATGCAGCTTCAACATCTCCCGGTCAGCGTAATTTAAAAAAAAGAATAGCCTACTCTTCTGTATCTCATATGGGTTTCATAATTATAGGAATTGGTTCTATAAGCGATACAGGACTCAACGGAGCCATTTTACAAATAATCTCTCACGGATTTATTGGCGCTGCGCTTTTTTTCTTGGCCGGAACGAGTTATGATAGAATACGTCTTGTTTATCTCGACGAAATGGGCGGAATGGCTATCGCAATTCCAAAAATATTCACGACTTTCAGTATCTTATCAATGGCTTCTCTTGCATTACCGGGCATGAGCGGTTTTGTTGCCGAATTGTTAGTTTTTTTTGGAATACTTACTAGTCAAAAATATCTTTTAATGACAAAAATATTAATTACTTTTGTAATGGCAATTGGAATGATATTAACTCCTATTTATTCATTATCTATGTTACGACAGATGTTCTATGGATCCAAGCTTTTTAATGCCCCAAACTCTTATTTTTTTGATTCTGGACCGCGAGAATTATTTGTTTCGATCTCTATCCTTTTACCTGTAATAGGTATTGGTGTTTATCCCGATTTCGTTTTATCATTATCAGTTGACAAGGTCGAAGCTATTATATCCAATTATTTTTTTCGATAGTTTTTGTGAGTAAACCAAAAAATGAAACTGAAATCCTATGATTTAAAAAATGGTTGATTGTACAATAAAAAAATGAGTCTTTTATATTCTTTTAAGTTAAATAAATAAATTGGAATTCTATTATAACTAGATATCTTTGGAATTTGTGAGAACCATTTGAATCAAGTAATGGAAATGATTCAAATGGTTCTTGATTGTTTACATGAAGTTTTCGTATATATACCCGTATGCCGTCCTATGTTTATATTCGTCAAGTCTTTTATTCAATTAGATGTTAATGTAAATGAACCATAACTATGCAACCCTATTCCTAATAGATTAACCCCAAAATAGCATATCCAAATTATAAGAAAGCCCATTGAGGCCACAATTGCAGAATTTACACTTTCAAAATTTTTATTTGTTCTAATATGTAAATAAATAGCGAATATGGTCCAAGTAATAAATGCCCAAGTCTCCTTTGGATCCCAATTCCAATATGATCCCCATGCTTCATTAGCCCATACTGCTCCCGAAAGAATACCTACGGTTAAAAGGATAAACCCTAGACTAATAATACGATAACTCCAACGATCCAATTGTTGAATCAATTGATACCTGTAATAATTTTGAGACGAAATAAAAGAAGTGTTTCGTAAGGCATTGTTTCTTTCGTTCACGTATTGAATCTCACCAAAGTAAACTGACTCATTTTCTAAATTATTGCTTTGACTAAAAATCCTTATGAATTTTCGAAATGTAATGACTAGAAGAGCTAGTGATAATAATGATCCACACAAAAGAGCTGCGTAGCTCAATACCATCATACTTACGTGCATCATTAACCAATGGGATTGGAGAGCGGGTACTAATATTGCGGATTGATGCATTTCAGTTAAAAGACCCGAAGTAGCAAAACCTTGAGTAAAAATAGCACTTGGCGCGGTTATTGCGCTTAAATGGTTTTTATGTTTTTTAAAATACGGAATCATATGAATAATGGAAAAACTCCACGAAAGAAAAATTAATGATTCATATAAATCGCTTAATGGTAAATGCCCCAAATACATCCAACGAGTAACTAATAATCCTGTTATGCAGAAAAAAGTAGCTATCATCCCCTTTTCTGACGAATCATCTAGTCCTACGATTTCATCGACTAATAAAATTATCAAATGAATTGTAATTACAATTGAAACGATCGAAAAGGAGATATGAGTTAATATATGCTCTAAAGTTGAAAATATCATAAAAATTATTAAATTTAAATTAATAAGGGCGTCCCTCAATTATAGGAATTGAAATCGGGAATTGAATTCATTATAGGACTTACTCTTTTAGAAGATGCCATGCCGCCACTCGGACTCGAACCGAGATGCTCTAGCACTGCTTCCTAAGAGCAGCGTGTCTACCGATTTCACCATAGCGGCTTATTCAAAATCATAATAACCTATTTTTATTCAATCGTCGAGCTTGAAGGAGTTAATTCAATCCAATATTTTTTTTTAGGAAACCATTCAAATTGATGAATAAAAACTTGTTTAAAAATTAGGGATTAAAACGTTTTCGTTAACGTTAATAATATTTATTTTTCTTATTATTATCTTTTTATTTAGTATTTTAGGATATCAATTTTATTTAACTGAACTAACAATGTATTTTTTCGTAGGCTATTACTTTATGCTCTCCTAAAACTAAAATGTAACAGTTGTAACTAGATAATTTTTACTTCAATCCCTGGATATAAGTAAAAACAATGTTCTGCCTCGTTTGCATTTTTTAATGATTCATTTCTTTTATCATTTATTTTATTAATCTCAAATAAAAAATTCATTTTATCGATTAATAAAAAAATCTAATTTTTATATAACACAATTTCAGCGATACACTCCAAAAATTTATGTAAATATTTGCATAGTTAGGTTGCGTTAGGATTTTTTGTTGTGTAGAGAATTTGCGTTAAGATTTAGCAAACCCATTAAGTTAGGTATTTAGGATGGTCGTATCAATCATATAAAAAAATTTCGTCAATCATATAAAAAAATTTCGTATAGAAATTGTACCGTACTTCAAAATACTTTCTAAATTTTTTAATTAATATATATTATATCTTGATCGATCTTCCAATCGAAACATAGGATCTAAAATAGATCACTCAAAATTGGCGCATTCGTCATATAACTACCTAAAAATGTAAACGGGTCTTTTATTAATTTAATTGGGTTTAAGGAATTTATATAGTGATTAGTAATAAAAATTTCTAAAACCCAAATAATGTTTTAAAAGATTATAAAAAGCATTTTAAACTTAATCAATTAGTTTCAACGACCTCTTCTTTATAATATAAAATAAAAAATATAACTAAAAAAAATTCTTTTTATTTTTTATTATTGAGATTGAGTAAGGGCGATGGGGAAAGTGATAATCCCCATCCGGAAAATGATAAAACGTACTAAAACGAAAGGCGAAACCTTGCGCTTGCGTTTACCCTTTTTTCAAACAAAAAAAGTACCATTCATTTTTAGAATTCAGTAGACAACAGAATTCTTATCTATATCAGAAACGAAAGAAAAATTTGGCTTCAAATTAAAGTCAAACAAATTCAATTTAATATTCGTTTAAATTAAAACATTATGAGACTCATTCTTTTTTATTTCTTTTTTATTTATTTTATTTATTTTTAATGTATATTGTTTATATTGTAATTTATCTTATATATATTAATATATATTCTTTTTTATTATATATTAATATTTATTCTTTTACTATGATGATTTTATTCTTTTACTATTTTTACTATTATGATGTTAATATTAATTATATATGATGTTAATATTAATTATAATTGATAAATATTATTTATCATTTTTATAACTTATAAATCTTATAAATAAACTATAAACAAAATTATATTACTTTAACTATAAACAAAATTATATTACTTTAATTAGAATTAGAACGATTCAGATTATTTATTTGTTACACAAAAAAAACTTTTAGAACTCCCGGTAGAAAGAGATTTCGCTAACGAAAAAGCTTTCAATGCTGCCCTATATCCCTTCCTTTTCCAAATATTTTTACGAATACGTTTTTTTGAAATAGAGGTGCGCTTTTTTGGAACTGCCATTAAAAAGTTATAATAGGTTTTTTGGTTGGATGTGAAAGACATCTATTGTTCAAAATCAATTGTTCTTTACTATTCTCTATCTATTTTTTCTCTAAATTAGACTCCCCCCCCCAAAAAGGGGGGGTTAAAAATCACATAAAATATTAATAAGAACGATAAGGTACACTATGCCAAATTGATTGAAGTTGATAAAATAAAAAAATATAATAGAAACAGATTGTCCGTTTCGTTTTCTTTCTATTTTCGTCGTGTTACATTTATACATGTAATAAAAAAATCGAAAAGTTTAATAACCCAACCCTTCTCCCGCTTAATTAAAAAAACTTTAATAATTTTTTCTATTATATTAATTAATTTAATTGGTCAAGCTCGAAGAAAGAGTCCACAAAATTTTAATTATCAAATGAGACTAGTAGTTAATCTGTTAAAGGATACAAAATACATAATTTAAAGGCATTTTATTTGCCCCCCTTTTTTCCGTAAAATTAAAGTGTTGGATATCATAGCATTTCCTACAAATAGCTTTTATTGTAATGGAAGACAAACAATTAGTTACAAACCCAATTGGTTAATGATTCTAAATAACCGAATTACAATAAATAGTTTTAGTTATGGGCTTTATGATTCATATCAAATACTTTTTTTGGTATAATTATTTATCCTTGTTCTATAGATATAAATAAATTCCTTGTTCTATAGATATAAATAAATTATTGTAATACGTAATAATTAGAATTTTCATTCTATTTTTCATTTTTTATCTTCATAAAATTTTATTTAAAAATTTGAATTGAATATTAACAATTCAGTATTAATAAAATTAAATACGTATTTCTTTTTCACTAGTGACTTATTTATATCATTTGACCAATTATAACCTCTTGATTTTAAATATTTGAAGTAGTTTGGAAAGATTCAGAATAATTAAGGCTAGAAAATTCAATTTAAGTTTTATTTTATATATCTTAATCTTAATTTTTTTTTATTAACCGACCCCTTTCAAAAGAAAAGAAATAAGAACCGGTGACTCAGAAACAATTAATTAAGATAAATTTTTTTATTTCTTTTTTTATGGAATATACATATCAATATTCATGGATTATACCTTTCATTCCACTTCCAGTTCCTATCTTAATTGGAGCAGGACTTCTACTTTTTCCAACGGCAACAAAAAATCTTCGCCGTATGTGGGCTTTTCCTAGTGTTTTATTATTAAGTATAGTTATGGTTTTTTCAGCCCATTTTTCTATTCAGCAAATAAATAAAAATTCTGTCTATCAATATGTATGGTCTTGGACCATCAATAATGATTTTTCTTTAGAATTTGGCTGCTTGGTTGATCCACTTACTTCTATTATGTCGATATTAATCACTACTGTTGGAATTATGGTTCTTATTTATAGTGACAATTATATGTCTCATGATCAGGGATATTTGAGATTTTTTGCTTATATGAGTTTTTCCAATACTTCAATGTTGGGATTAGTTACTAGTTCTAATTTGATACAAATTTATATTTTTTGGGAATTAGTTGGAATGTGTTCTTATCTATTAATAGGTTTT